TTTGGTAATGAAGAACTTGTTATTCTTAACTCTTGGGCTCAGGAATTCCTATATAACTTAAGCGACACAGTAAAAGCTTTTTCAATTCTTTTATTAACGGATTTATGTATCGGATTCCATTCACCCCACGGTTGGGAACTAATGATTGGCTCTGTCTACAAAGATTTTGGATTTGTTCATAATGATCAAATGATATCTGGTCTTGTTTCCACTTTTCCAGTCATTCTCGATACTATTTTTAAATATTGGATTTTCCGTTATTTAAATCGTGTATCTCCGTCACTTGTAGTTATTTATCATTCAATGAATGACTGATAAATGATCCACCGATATTAATCTAATCCAATTAGAATATTGGATTTGTTACTTTGTAGTTCTACATAAGCATTAAAAATCGTACTTACTCTTTTGATTTCTAACCATCCGGGGAATTCATCCTATATTTTTCCAGTAAAATTAGTCCAGTAAATAGCAGAATCATGAATAGGGAACTATACTAGCAACCTACTCAATTTATTGTAGAAATTTTTGGATCAATTATTAGACCATGCAAACTAGAAAGACTTTTTCTTGGATAAAGGAACAGATTGCTCGATCTATTTCCGTATCGCTCATGATATATATCATAACTCGGACATCCATTTCAAGTGCATATCCCATTTTTGCGCAGCAGGGTTATGAAAATCCACGAGAAGCGACTGGGCGTATTGTATGTGCCAATTGCCATTTAGCTAATAAGCCCGTGGATGTTGAGGTTCCACAAGCGGTACTTCCTGATACTGTATTTGAAGCAGTTGTTCGAATTCCTTATGATAAGCAACTGAAACAAGTTCTTGCTAATGGTAAGAAAGGAGGTTTGAATGTAGGGGCTGTTCTTATTTTACCGGAGGGGTTTGAATTAGCCCCTACCGATCGTATTTCTCCCGAGCTGAAAGAAAAGATAGGCAATTTGTCTTTTCAGAGCTATCGCCCCAATAAAAAAAATATTCTTGTGATAGGGCCTGTGCCTGGTCAGAAATATAGTGAAATCATCTTTCCTATTCTTTCCCCCGACCCTGCTACTAACAAAGATGTTCACTTCTTAAAATATCCTATATACGTAGGCGGGAACAGGGGAAGGGGTCAGATTTATCCCGACGGAAGCAAGAGTAACAATACAGTTTATAATGCTACAGCAGCGGGTATAGTAAGTAAAATAATACGAAAAGAAAAGGGGGGATATGAAATATCCATAACAGATCCATCGGATGGACGTCAAGTAGTTGATATTATCCCTCCAGGGCCAGAACTTCTTGTTTCAGAGGGTGAATCCATCCAATTTGATCAACCATTAACGAGTAATCCTAATGTGGGCGGATTTGGTCAGGGAGATGCAGAAATAGTACTTCAAGATCCATTACGTGTTCAAGGCCTTTTGTTCTTCTTGGCATCTGTTATTTTGGCACAAATATTTTTGGTTCTTAAAAAGAAACAGTTTGAGAAGGTTCAATTGGCCGAAATGAATTTCTAGACTTGCGGATTTATCGACATCAAGTTCGTAAAAAGAACAAAATTAAAATTGTTGTTGTTGATTATGATTTTGTATGATAAAAAAAATGAAATTCTGAAAAACCCCTTATTTTGTTTATTCTTGTTTATACGCTTTTTCTACGGAATTCCTTGTACGGCATTTCGAGTCATAATAGCTAGATTCATTTGGAAGAAGGCTATTTGACTTTTCCCCGCTTCTTTTGTTTTTTAGCCAAATTGAAGTGGTGCGCCTTTGTTACTATTGCCAGATTTCAATGTCATAAAATTGGACTAGATATTAGCATAAGGAAGCGGGGAGCAAATAATTCTAGGAGGGATTATTCGCCTTCCTAGTCTTCGACACAAGAAAGGGGTTAGAAAAATCCTTTTCTTGTGTTGAAAGAGTAATGATTTTGGATCCTGTTCGTCAAAAACTCCTAGTCTTGGTTTCGGTTTTTCCAGATGTATCAGAACTTTTTCGATTTATTACTTTAAATACGTATTATTATTCTATTTATTACGTATTCTGGTTCTAATAAAATTATTACGTATTACGTATTCTAAATAGAATTATTACGTATTCTAATAGAATAATCTAAATAATAAGAATAATCTAATATAACTAATAGAATTAGAAATAGAATTCTAATAATAATATAATAATAAATAATAATATAAGTAGTGGAAAAAAAATAAAAAAAAAAGAGGGAATTTTGTTGATTAAATACAATGAACTTCTAAAAAATTTCAATTTATACTCAAATAAATAGAGAAAGTATTTGTACGATATCTAGTCGACCAAAATATATATCAATCATCCAGGAAGTTGAGTGTTCTTCTAACTTGGAAAGTACCCATAGATGCTGTCAAGGAACAGGTGTTCTGAATCAATCAATGAAGTTCATTTTTCAAAGGCATCATCAGAAAAAGTTTTTTGAAACAGCAGAAAAAGAAATCGACTTTGTCATTTAGACGAAAAAAAGACTCTGAT